AGAAAAAGAGACGAAGGAAAGAACGGAGAAAGAGCGAATACAGATAGCAGAGGCCTGGGATACCATTCCAGTTACACAAGTAATAAGAGGTTGCATGTTACTAACTCAATCTATTTTTAGAAAATATATTGTATTACCTTCATTGCTAATTGCAAAAAATAGTGGACGCATGTTCCTATTTCAATTTCCCGAATGGTTTGAGGATTTACAGGAATGGAATAGAGAGATGCATGTTAAATGTACCTATAATGGTGTTCCATTATCCGAAACAGAATTTCCGAAAAATTGGTTGACAGACGGTATTCAGATAAAAATCTTATTTCCTTTCCGTCTGAAACCTTGGCACAAATCGAAACTACGATCATCTAAGAAAGGTTTAATGAAAAAGAAAAAAGAAAAAGATGTTTTTTGTTTTTTAACAGTTTGGGGAATGGAAACTGAACTTCCTTTTGGGTCGCCCCGAAAACGACCTTCCTTTTTTAAACCCATTTTTAAGGAAATTGAAAAAAAAATTGGAAAATTGAAAAAGAAGTCTTCTCGAGTTCTAATAGTTTTTAAAAGAAAAATAAAATTACTTCGAAAAGTTTTAAAAGAAACAAAAGAATGGGTTATCGAAAGTGTTATTTTTATAAAAAGAATAATAAAAGAACTTTCAAAAATTCTGTTATTTCGATTAACAGGAGGAAAAGTATATGAATCAAGTGAAATTAAAGAAGAAAAAGATTCTATAATAAGCAATCAGCTAATTCACGAATCGTTTAGTGAAATTGCATCTACGAATTGGACAAAGTCTTCATTAACAGAAAAAAAAATCAAGGATTTGACTACTAAAACAAGTACAATTCGAAATCAAATAGAAAGAATTATAAAAGAGCAAAAAAAAGTAACTCCAAGAATAAATAATATTAGTCTTAAAAAAACAAGTTATAATGCTAAAAGATTCGAAAAATGGCAAATATTAAAAAAAAGAAATGCTCGATTAATCTCTAAATTACCTCTTTTTTTGAAATTTTTCATTGAAAGAATCTACACAGATATATTTTTATGTATCATTAATATTTCCAGAATGAATACAGAACTTTTTCTTGAATCAACAAAAAAAATTATTGATAAATCCATTTACAATAATGAAAGAAAACAAGAAAGAATTAATAAAATTAAGAAAAATCTAATTCCATTTATTTCGACTATAAAAAAGTCACTTGATAATATTAGTAATAGTCAAAAAAATTCACCTATTTTTTGTGACTTATCCTACGTGTCACAAGCATATGTATTTTTCAAATTATCACAAATCCAAGTTAGTAACTCGTATAAATTAAGAGCTGTTCTTCAATCTCAAGGAATTCCCCCGCCTGAAATAAAGGATTCTTTTGAAACACAAGGAATGGTTGATTCGAAATTAGGGGATAAGAAACTTCCGAGTTATGAAATGAATCAATGGAAAAAGTGGTTAAGAGGATATTATCAATACAATTTATCTCAGAGCAGATGGTATAGATTAATACCAGAAAAATGGCGCAATACAGTTCATCAGCGTCGTATAGCTAAAAAGGAAAATTTTAGCAAAAGGCATTCATATGAAAAAGACCAATTAATTGATTTAAAAAAACAAAAACAAATTGAAGTATATTCATTATCTAATCAAAAAAGAAAAGAGAATTTGCAAAAATACTATAAATATGATCTTTTATCATATAAATTTCTTAATTATGAAAATAAAACGGAATACTTTTTTTATAGATCTCCGTTTCAAGGACGTAAGAAGCAAGAGATTTCTTATAACATGCATAAAGAAAATATACTGAGGAACATCCCTATCGATAATTATCTAGGAAAGGTCGATATTCTATATATGGAAAAAACGGTCGATAGAAAATATTTTGATTGGAACATTCTCAATTTTAATCTTAAACAAAAAGGCGATATTGAGGCCTGGGTCAGCAATGGGAATCAAAATACTCAAATAATTCCTAAAAAAGATCTTTTTTACCTTATGATTCCAGAAATAAATCCACCAAACTCCGACAAAGTATTTTTTGATTGGATGGGAATGAATGAAAAAATGCTAAAGTGTCACATAGCGAATTTGGAACCTTGGTTCTTCCCAGAATTTGTGTTACTTTATAATGCATATAAAAGGAAACCTTGGTTTATACCAAGCAAATTACTTCTTTCAAATTTTCATAAAAATGAAAATAGTAGTGAAAATAAAAAAATAAATCAAAAGCAAAAAGGAAGTTTTTTGATACCATCGAATAAAAAGCATCGAAATCAAGGAGAAAAAGAACCCACAAGTCCAGGAAATCTTGGATCCGTTCTCTCACAACAAAAAGATAGTGAAGAAAATTATGCAAGATCAGACATGAAAAAGGGGAAAAAGAAAAAACAATACAAAAGCAGCGTGAGAGCAGAACTAGATTTCTTCCTGAAACGTTATTTGCTTTTTCAATTGAGATGGGACGATACTTTGAATGAAAGACTGATCAATAATGTCAAGGTATATTGTCTCCTGCTTAGACTGATAGATCCAACCCAAATTACTATACCCTTGATTCAAAATGGAGAAATGAGTTTGGATATAATGCTGATTGAGAAGAATTTAACTCTTAGCCAATTGATGAAAAAGGGAATATTGATTATAGAACCCATTCGTCTATTTGGAAAAAACGATGCACAATTTATTATGTATCAAACCATAGGTATTTCATTGGTTCATAAGAGTAAGCACCAAACTAATCAAAAATACCAAGAACAAAGATATGTTTCTAAGAAGAATTTTGATGAAACTATTTCATCACACCAAAGAATAACTGAAAATAGAAACAAAAATCATTTGGATTTGCTTGTTCCTGAAAAGATTTTATCGTTTAGACATCGTAGAAAGTTGAGAATTCGAAGTTGTTTTAATTCAAAGAATAGAAATGTTGAAGATAGAAATCCAGTATTTTGGAATGCAAAGGACGTAAAAGACAGCATTTCACATGACAGTAACCATTTTGATAGAGAGAAAAATCAATTAATGAAATTAAAGCTCTTTCTTTGGCCTAATTATCGATTAGAGGATTTAGCTTGTATGAATCGTTATTGGTTTGATACCAATAACGGCAGTCGTTTCAGTATGTTAAGAATACATCTGTATCCACGATTGAAATTTTGACATTTCGTGAATAATACACTTTTTCTATATATTCTATACCCTATATATATAATAGGGTATATCAAAGCAAACAAATACATAGATCACATGTCTTGTCTCACATTTCATTCTAATATCCAATAGGAAATGAATAATGTCTCGATTCGATCTCGAAATGAATCAACAGAACCTTCTTTGTTTTAGGTCTAAATTCTTCGATGCGAAAATGTACCAATCCTTTTCTATCCCTATCTAAATCCAATTAGAAATTGGATTAATTGATTTGAATTCCGAAAATTAGGAGTTCATAAAGAAATTTGGATTAGATTATTGTATATACCAGATTCCAATTAATGGCATTATTATTACTGATCAATAAAATCCATATCTGTAAAAAGGGAAAGGGGATTTTTTTATGGTAACAAATTCATTCATTTCGGTTATTTCTCAAAAAGAAAACGAAAAAAACAGAGGGTCTGTTGAATTTCAAGTATTCAGTTTTACCACTAAGATAAGAAGACTTACTTCACATTTGGAATTGCACAAAAAAGACTCTTCATCCCAGAGAGGTTTGCGGAAAATTTTGGGAAAACGCCAACGACTGCTGGCCTATTTGTTAAAAAAAAATAGAAGACGCTATAAAGAATTAATTAGTGAGTTAAATATTCGAGAGATAAAAACTCGTTAATTTGAAGCGTGATACCATTTGAGCTTAGTCGTTTAAATTTTGATGAACTTCTTTTTACTTTCAGCAATGCATGGAAGAACGACTCGGGAAAAAACTTATGATTGCACCAACTACAAGAAAAGACCTCATGATAGTCAATATGGGCCCTCACCACCCATCAATGCATGGTGTTCTTCGACTTATTGTTACTCTCGATGGTGAAAATGTTATTGATTGTGAACCAATACTGGGTTATTTACATAGAGGGATGGAGAAAATTGCGGAAAATCGAACAATTATACAATATTTGCCTTATGTAACGCGTTGGGATTATTTAGCTACTATGTTCACAGAAGCAATAACCGTAAATGGACCCGAACAGCTAGGCAATATTCAAGTACCTAAAAGGGCTAGCTATATCAGAGCTATTATGTTGGAGTTAAGTCGTATCGCTTCTCATTTGTTATGGCTTGGCCCGTTTATGGCAGATATTGGGGCACAGACCCCTTTCTTCTATATTTTTCGAGAACGAGAGTTAATATATGACTTGTTCGAAGCTGCTACCGGTATGCGCATGATGCATAATTATTTTCGTATCGGAGGAGTAGCTGCTGATCTACCTCATGGCTGGATAGATAAATGTTTGGATTTTTGCGATTATTTTTTAACCGGGGTTGCTGAATATCAAAAGCTTATTACGCGGAATCCTATTTTTTTAGAACGAGTTGAAGGCGTAGGCATTATTGGCGCAGAAGAAGCACTAAATTGGGGTTTATCGGGCCCAATGCTACGAGCTTCCGGAATACAGTGGGATCTTCGTAAAATTGATCGTTATGAGTCTTACGACGAATTTGATTGGGAGATTCAATGGCAAAAAGAAGGGGATTCATTAGCTCGGTATTTAGTACGAATCAGTGAAATGACAGAATCCATAAAAATTATCCAACAGGCTCTGGAAGGAATTCCAGGGGGACCCTATGAGAATTTAGAAATTCGACGCTTTGGTAGAATAAAAGACCCTGAATGGAATGATTTTGACTATCGATTTATTAGTAAAAAACCTTCTCCAACTTTTGAATTGTCTAAGCAAGAACTTTATGTAAGAGTCGAAGCACCAAAAGGAGAATTGGGAATTTTTCTGATAGGAGATCAGAGTGTTTTTCCTTGGAGATGGAAAATTCGACCACCGGGTTT